GTTATAGTGCCACTGGGTGAATCCAGCCTATTCTTGAAATGAACAACTCACACACACTCCCTTTCCAAAAAAGATCAATACACCGAAGACTACACTTAGATTTATTGGATTTGTTGCTAAAATATCGGTATTAAACCCGAAACTCCCGGCAGATGGCCAGTGACCCAAGTAAACGAAAGAATCGGTTAAATTTTTCATATAATCTCCTCTTTTAGCTAAACTATAAAAAAAGAACTCTGTCCTTTTTTTTTATTCTTTTTATTTTCACTAAAAAGAAAATTTCATTTAATAATTTATAATTTAATTTACCTATTTGGATATTTATAAACAGAATCAAATATCTATTTACAAATGTATTTTCCAAAATTTTGAATTTTCAATAATAATAATAATGAGACTTATTAGAATTAAGCTAGAATTTGAGACCAAGTTTTATGTCAATTTTAAAAACCTCCTTTTTTCGCAACACTCCTTAAAAAAAAAGTTTTCATTAAACTAAAAGAACAAGGGGAAGGAAGAAAGCGAATCGATGTGCTAATTCCCCATCCTCAAATTAGTCCTTCCCAAGGATTGTTGTCTCAATGAATAATTGTAGGAGTTAAATCTTGATAGAATGAAAAAACCTACGAAAAAAAATCCAGAATTTTGTGATTTCTAGGATTAAACAAAAGGATTCGCAAATAAAAGCGCTAATGCTACAACCAGGCCATAAATTGTTAAAGCTTCCATAAAAGCCAAACTAAGCAATAAAGTACCTCGTATTTTTCCTTCTGCCTCAGGTTGTCTCGCGATACCTTCGACAGCTTGACCCGCCGCTGTACCTTGACCAACTCCAGGTCCAATAGAAGCAAGCCCAACAGCCAACCCAGCAGCAATAACGGAAGCAGCAGAAATCAGTGGATTCATGATAAGTTCCTCACACCAAAATAAAGAAATAGTTAATGATACAATCATCCAATGACTTAGGACTTAATTAGAATTAAGTCATCGCTAAGATTCATCCAGCAAAAAAAAAACCAAAAACTTTAACTTTAATTGCAATACAATAATATAATAATATTATTGAATCATAAGAATATTAGTTCCTATCCACGGGATTTTTAAAAATTGATAATATTTCAAATTGATAATATATATATACGACTTTTTTATGCCATTTCTTTTTTGTGAACCATTCTTTGAATTCTTTGTTCTTTTTTTTTATCGTTTTTTTCAGCCAACTCACAGATAAAAAGGAAGAACTTCTAATCGAATCCTTATCTAAATCGAAATTCACAAAAGTAGTGGGGCAGATTATATAGATCTTTAACTTATATATACCTAGTCAATATCAAATATCACATATACAAGTGTTTCTTACATAACGTAAACCAACTATTCTATAATTGAGCTAACCAAAAAACGAATATTAAAAAAAAAAATAGTTAATGATGACCCTCCATAGATTCACCTATATAAGCCGCAGCCAAAGTGGCAAAAATGAGAGCTTGAATCCCGCTTGTAAATAATCCAAGGAACATGACAGGTATAGGAACCACTAAAGGTACTAAAGAAACAAGAACAACAACTACTAATTCATCGGCTAATATATTTCCGAAAAGTCGAAAACTAAGTGATAGGGGTTTTGTAAAATCTTCTAAGATGTTAATGGGTAAAAGAATTGGAGTTGGTTGAATGTATTTACTGAAATACCCTAATCCTTTTTTGCTAAGACCCGCATAAAAATATGCTACTGATGTGAGTAAAGCTAAAGCAACTGTCGTATTTATATCATTCGTTGGTGCTGCTAACTCCCCTTGAGGTAACTGGATAATTTTCCACGGTAAAAGGGCTCCTGACCAGTTAGAAACAAAAATAAATAAAAAGAGAGTTCCAATAAAGGGAACCCACGGGCCATATTCTTCTCCAATCTGGGTTTGACTCACGTCTCGAATGAATTCAAGGACAAATTCAAAGAAATTTTGTCCATCCGTTGGAATGGTTTGTGGATTGCGAACTGCTAGAACTGCGGAACCTAATAAGATAGCAATTACAACCCAAGAAGTAATAAGGACTTGCGCATGGACTTGGAACCCCCCTATTTGCCAATAGAAATGTTGGCCTACTTCTACACCAGATATCTCATATAACCCTTCTTTTATTAGTGTGTTGATGGAACATGATAAAACATTCATATTGCCCTCTGACAGAAATAAGAACTTTAAATTATTTTGATTCAAGATCCCCCCCCCCCCCCTTTTTTTTTTACTTAATTTACTTTACTTAAATTTTATATTTTAGTTTTGGGTACCAACTAAACTAATCACACAATATCCCCAGGTTTTTTATCTCTTTTTCTTTTGTACAATTCAGGAGTAGTAACCGATTTTCTAAATCGAAATACAGGGAGTCCCTCCCTCAAAAAAATTGATTTATTTATCTTATTATTAATCAATAATTTTGTATATAGCTAGAACGACCCTCACAAATTGCGAATACTAGTTTGTTAAGAATGAATCGA